ACAATTGAAATTTAAACTTTCGACTATGTATGAAGTCGTAACATTTTTTTTTACTGGCGGAGACACGAACAAATAAAAAAGTAAGAAGAAACAAAATTTAATTCGTTTCTTTTGTATACTTTGAAATACAAAAAATACACAATATCCATCGTTTCTTTTACCCGTTTTAGATACATAAAACTTAATTAGTAAGGGGCTCCGACACTTAGATGGATAAGTATGTATCATGATCTATAACTAGAACACTGAATATGTATGTCGACCCATATCAATTAATTTGTAAAATATATACTCATACAAATTACTCATGTGCCAGGAACCAGATTTGAACTGGTGACACGAGGATTTTCAGTCCTCTGCTCTACCAGCTGAGCTATCCCGACCATTCACGACGCATCATCCTCATTTTATTTTAATATAGGACTTGGGTCTATGTCAATTAAAAAAATGAAAAGATATTACAAAGTAATATCCAGGCCCTGGTAGAATTTCTTGTATTTTCAAAAAGAAAACTTTGTAAGTTTCAATACAGTACAAATAATACAAATAATGATATGGATTGTTAATTATTTAATTTTATTACATTATTTAAAATTCAAAAATGCTCATTTGTACACGTATCATATATATCACATACAAGGCTTATGATGTGATAATAAAAAAATTTCCGCTCAGATCGGTTTGTGAAATAGTAGAGTGAGAATGACTAAGAACTATAAACAATTTTGAGTCACTAACAAAATGAGAAGATAAAAAATTAGGGAGGCAACCCGGTCTTTTTGGGGATAGAGGGACTTGAACCCTCACGATTTCTAAAATCGACGGATTTTCCTCTTACTATAAATTTCTTTGTTGTCGATATTGACATGTAAAATGGGACTCTATCTTTATTCTTAATCCGATTAAAAAATTCTTCAAAATAAAAAGATTTATCGGACTATGATGGAGTGAATGTTTTGATCAATGAATATTTAATTCTTTTTTTTTATATCATATAAATAGATAGAAAAAAATTATAGAACCAGTTGGAGTCGTCATTAATCATTTTTAATCATTTGGCGATAGTATTTCAGTAAATATACATATGTATATAGGTTTATCTTTCATCTTTTCGGAAGTTTTGATGGAAGGATTCCTTTATGAACACAATGCAGCCAACTCCATTTGTTAGAACAGCTTCCATTGAGTCTCTGCACCTATCCTTTATTTATTCTCGCTTTATGAAACCCTTGTTTGTTTTCATAAAACGGGATTTGGCTCAGGATTGCCCATTTTTAATTCCAGGGTTTCTCTGAATTTGAAAGTTATCACTTGGTAGGTTTCCATACCAAGGCTCAATCCAATTAAGTCCGTAGCGTCTACCAATTTCGCCATATCCCCCTTTTTTTGTGATGCGATTAGGATCACACACATCATGATGCCGTTTACTCTTTTTGTTCATTTCCATTTATATTATGATTATGCTAAAACCGTTGAATTCATTAGATATCGATTCCTAAAAGTGGTTTCTCCGATTTGATTTCGTATCTATCTTCTTTCATTTTTATTGGAGACCGTAGTTGGTCCAACTCAAAATTCAATATAGATATATATCGCATAACATATCTCTATTATAATATAGATTATATATATATGTCCCTATTCCTACCATTTTTAGTGTGCAATTTTGAATACTTGAACGGTCGATTCTTTTTTTTTTCCTCTTAGGTTTCCCCTTTCCAAATGAAACCCTAGGAATGTTTTATTATGGTCTGGATTGCCCTTTTCTCTTCATATCCTTTTCTTAGGGCGGATCATAAAAAAAAATGACAACGACAAAGGGTAATTTAGTATTTCAAATTTCAGTAATAGCCATATCTAATCGAATAGATATAATTAATCAATTAATCATTCCGTTAATTTACAATTATTTATTAATTAAATTTTTTTTTTCAAATTATATATATATAAATTCGATATTTTCGCATTCAAATATATATATATAATAAATATCGAATAAGATTATAACTTAATTACATTACTAGAATTACTATATAATAATTCTATTATATAATAGATTCTATTCCTAACCTTAGGTACAAAATTCTATTTCAAATTAGAATATAGAAAGAAATATATAGAAATATAAAATTATGTACTAAAAAATTTGATTTCTAATTTATATAGTAAAATATTAAAAAAACAATATTAAATATTGAATAGTAATATTAAATAGTAATTAAGAGATTTATTATTGATAAAATTTATTATTGATAAACATATATTTGAGAATATAAATCTAAATTAATATATCAAAACGAAATGTTTTTGAAAAACAAAAATAATATATCAAAACGAAATGCTTTTGAAAAACAAAAAAAAATTCGATTTTCCATTTTTATTCGTTTCTATAGTTGAATTTTTATACATTTATATCTATATCATAGTTATTATGAAATAACGAAATAACTAAGAATAAACAGTTAAGATCTCAGTAGTTTCCTAAATTAGTATACGTGTA